GAAGAGCCGCCCCCCTACGAGCTTGATGCGGCGTAACCTTCTTCTGACATCATCATGTTCCCTAGAGTGAGGTCTCCACAAAAAAGAAAAAGTTCTATCATCCCATGCGACCTTAATAAAGACATCACTTTCCCTAGCAACATTGATTTCATTTTCCAAAGAAAGAGATCCAAATCCACCTCGATTAGTAAACAGAGACAATAAGAGAGACTGAGAAAGGTCAAAATGAAAAGAAAGAAAAGACTCAATCTATGAAAGATCGAAGTAAGCTGTCGCTTCGAAAATGTGAAATATTTAAGTTAAGAGGATCCATTTCGGGAACGTGGAATGTAAGAGAAATTCAAATGTTATAACTCCAGTACGTCAGGAACCATCAGAAAAAGAAAGACTACCCTCCAAGAAATTGTATAACTTGGAGAAAGTATTCACTTTGCGTTCCCTGAGAAAGAAGATCACAATAAATATTGTGTATGTGTAGAAGGCTCACTCTTGCTTCTCCAAGTGCGCTTACCTCTTGGAGATTGACTCCTGTTGGTAAGTTCACATCCTCAGTAGTCTCTCTATAGACTCTCAAAATTCTTTCTAGTTGGTCAACGATTTTCTCTTTAACAACATCTATCGTTAGATCAGTTACCTTTGTTTCCATATTTTGACTATTCATTTGATGGATCATTCGGCCAGCCCTAACGGCTACAAGAATAGCTACAGGCAGAGCCAAACCCATCCTAGAAACGAAATCAGCAACGAGTTGATCCATAACGAGTATTAGATTGAAGTTCTCTTAAAGAAGACCGCCAACTCGTATCCCGAAGATACAAGACAAGCAAAGCGCCCGGTCCTCTTCTCTTGTGTCGAAGTGTGGTGAGGCCTCACAGAAGGAGTGGGAAATTGGGGAAAAAGCCGAAACGGAACTAACGGAGATCACGGTATACTCCGTGCTGCGAAACGGGCCAGTACAATACCACGTCTTATTGAGGCCATGAAGACGGACAGCGCTTGCCTTGCCTCTTGCCTATATTATATTTATATATAGGGTAGGGTTCTTTTCGATCTTGTACCCAGTACACTGAACACCAACCCAATCTCGACAAAGAAAGTGAACTTTGGGAAAGATCTATCCTACACTTGCATCCTCGCATAAAAGAAAGGACTCAAGGGTTCATAAGGTATAGTAAAGGTTAAGGTCTTTACCTGGACCTGGACGGATCGAATAGAGCCCTATTCTATCGAGCTCTTGTAGGTGCGCCAAGTTTACTCACCTACTATATTTCTTAGTTTGATTTTTGAAGAAGTTTTCAATCTAGTTTATAAACTAAAATGTAACGATAACCTACATAGGACCTTTTTGTTTAGGATTTCTTAACTGGTTTTTCTTTCCTCTTGTCAATTCAATTGTGTAAATGAAATTTCAAAACAAGCAGAAAACACGTTTTTGGAAAAGGAAGAGCAATTGAGAGAGAACCACATGCAGAACACATAGAGAACTCTTGTATGTATAGAAGATTGGAAGCTCCGCTTTAAGTCAAGAAGGGTAGGGGAGTCGCTGCGCCTACAATCTCGACAGTTGTGGTTAAAAGGTTTTTCTTTTTTTCACGCATCTATTAAGAAAGGCAGAATCCACACTTTACTTTTATCATTTTAAAATGCCCAAGAGGCCTGGTTCTGGTTCAGCATGAGGAGATAAGGATAGAAGTTATGAAATTGTTATCACACTTATCCATCTTATCGAGCCAACAGCATATAGGAGCAGTCCACCAAATATTTGAAAGAGTCCCCGAGGCACAAAAAAAATGATTCAATTCAATCTTTTAAGCTATCTATCAACAACAGAGGGGCTGCTCATAGTCAAAAGCTACTAGATTAGATGGATTCCAACTGAACTTAAACTTCTACTTGGTTGATAGATTCAGGGGTAGTGCTGGAACATAATTAAGGACGACCTCCATCTCCATATGGTAATTGAAGTCGAACAGGAGCAAACCAGATGCAATTCAATCCTTCTTCCTGGCAATGATTCCCAAAAAAGCAAAACCTCACTAGACCGAGGCCCATTGCTATGGGGACTACACTGTATAAGAGAATGACTAAGGTAATTGCCAATAGATTGAAAGACACGCTGGCTCTTTAACTTTAAAAAGGGCGCCCTCCTAATCTCATTTGGATAGGAAGAGATATTGATGATTATCCCAAGGAGGCTTACTAGTCAGCTGATAGATCAGGTGAGCCAGCCATGATCACTAAACTCGCCAAACCAGGCATATGATAATGTTAATCATAGGTTTCTATATGCGACAGGAAAATGGGATTTGCAGAGTAGGATACGAAAGTTTTTTTATATACAATGAATAGCACCTATGATCCATGGACGACCAGTGGGGTTCATAAGAGGAACCAAACAAAGGTCTGCAACAAGGCTGTCCCCTCTCTCCATATCTCTACGGCTGGTTGCAGATGACACTGTAATAATAACAAAGCCAGATAGAGAGACTTTTCGAGGCTTCAAAACTGGGACAAGACTTTTTTTACTTTGGTCATGTTAAAACCCCAGACGACGACGGATACTAATACAACTGGGATTCAAAGAAGGATTAACAGACGATCTATGGACTTACTTGGCTTGGTCCCAGTTTATAGGCATTAAAGAAATCTATAACTAGTTGGAAAGGGCGCAAAGAAAGCAGGAAAAAATGCAGTCAAAAGAAGCCTGCCTTAGTCTCAAATAGGGCTTAGCCTCAATGGCAGACCAACTACCAAATGCGGAATGACGGTCGTGAGCCGGTCCTTATGGAATTCCTAGGCGTGAAGGTGGACAAGGTGGCGGGAAGCCTCTTTATATGGCGTAGCCCTTCGAGTGAAGCATTCGATTATGCGTGCTGGCCGCTCATCCTTAAAGTAAAGGCCGGGTTGAGAAGGAAGAGAGAAAACTTCCTCATTTTAATTTTAGAAGGCTATATCAACGGGAGCCTGTCAAGGCCGAGGAGGCCCGCTACCGTGCTAACCCCCTTCCCTGGCTAGCTTGCTTTCGCTTGCTTCGTATCCGGTTTGGAGCCATCGTCGCAGTTTAGGTTTTAGCATGCCTTGGCGAGGTTTTGCTCTTTCTTGGGAGCGTAGTTCCCTCTCCCTTTGCTTATCTAGCTTTATGTTTACGGTTGCCCCAGTAGCTTTTATGCAACGGGTGTCAAACTACCCTTCCTCCAAGATGGAAGTTTCGCTCCAGAAAATTAGATATTTAGGAAAAGCCATTGGAACCGAGTATAATAGCCCCTATAAGGACTCAGAGCCCTTTTGGAACTTCTTCCCGCCTACGCCTAGAAGAAAGGCTTTCTTCGTCTGTTGTTACGGATGCCCATTCAAAAGATTCATTCCCTGGTGGATTGATTTGGCTATTGCTTGTCAGCCTCTTTTGGCTTTGGAACATTCATTTACTACTTTTTCCTCCCACATCCTGACAACAGCTGGTTTATGGCACCGGGCTAGCTCATGAAGAAGTCGAATCGGAGTTGTCCAGAATCAGATCTCCTCAGAGCACTCCAGCCTTCCTTCGCCCGGGAATGGTGACAGTTGTTGCCTGCCTTGCGGAGCTTTGCTTTGAGTCCTTTCCTCTCTAGATCTGACCTCGCCCAAACAAAGGAAGGTGTAGGTAGCATAGCGAGATGCTTCACGCAATTGCGCGAAAGACTACCTAAGCTCAAGCAGCAGATACTACCACATACAGGAGAAGAAGCTATAGCTCGAGCTATAGCGCTTATTAGGAATTGTCCAATTCAATGAATTCCAGGGTCAGAGGGAGAGTCACGAAGGGCTATTCTTCGATTGGGTATGATTCAACTTTAACCTTCCCAAAGGGATCAATGGTATACCGAACGAACGGAAATTGCTCAAGTTTAGTTTCGTTAGGGACCGGGTCTACGTCACTTTAGAGGTGGGCCTTGGCTCGATTCCGAAGTCATGAGAGAAGGGCGGTATCCTAATCTTTCTTTTCTCCTAGGATCGAGAGACCATTTCGCTCTTCCTGCCTAAATAAAGAAAGAAAGGTCTTTCTCCCATTTCCCTAGTCGAAGAATTGCTCTATAGCCGAGCTCTCAAGAGTCTTTTCTACCATAATCGTTCTTTCCTTCTTCATCCTATCTGCTAGAGCAGTCAGTGTGGCATCTCCTGCATAGGAGTGAGTGTCGATTAGAGGCCTCTTTAGTGCGTGCACGAAATCTCTGTGACTTTTTGCACCGAAGATGCTATCTTTGTCTATGCCTAAGATAAGAGGTTTTCTATCTCCGATGGAAATCACACTAGAGGAGTGGCAAGCGCTCTTCTTAAATAAGATATTGTTTCAGGTTGCGGTTGCTCATTCTTTATGCGGGAGTACGCAGGATTAAAAACCTATGAACTAACACCCGATTATATGAATGAAATCAGTTGCAAAGAGGGGCCATTCAATAACAAGCCTTTTTTGTACATAATCACCTGTTTGTTGAATAGGGTTAAGTTGATTCGAAATATCTTAAGAGAACCCCAACAGGCCGACGAGCTCTTTCTCAGAATCAAGCTGGCAAATGCCCGCAAGAAACCCATTTATTTATCTATTTATCGTCTAGATGGGGTAGGTGTGAAGTCTACCTTCGTACAAGATCCAATCTCGATTATGTTTCTGCGGAAGTATCTACTCGTTACGGAATGTTAAGTATCAAAGTAATAGATGTTATGTTAGAACCTGGCGTTCTGGGCAACTGGGATCAACTTTCAGTAAAAAAGGGGGCATCTATGTCCATCCTTGACAGACCAACACCCGCCTTTGGGACGTACTAGAGTCATGTCTTTCTTTCCCGGGTCACTCTGGTTATATTGAGATTTCCCTGTGCTTTCTCTTAATGGGAGGAGTGTGCCCCGTTCTTCTCTATCCGGTCTCCTTCTCCTCGAGCATGGGGCATTTCCTAGTTACCGAATCCTACTCTTCCGCTCTCGCTCTTCTTTCTACAGGTACGAGTAGCATCCTATTATAGGGGGTCCTCCCACTGCACTGGAGTGAGTTTATTCCAGGCAAGAAGACAGAGAGTGACCTTGAAGTGTGCTTCTTGTTCGTTTTCTTCCCTTGGCTCCATTCCATCCTTTATAAAGTACAGGTCCCAGGTCCGCCCTTTCCTTTGAATATGAGCTCTTAGATAGATATCAGCATAGCTTCGTAATTAAACTTCTCGCACATCTGCTCTGAAAGCGAGAGCTTGAGATGCATTGCTTGGGTCTTCATTGGGCACTAGTCTAGCACTCTCTCTTCGGTGTGAATAAGAAAGTGTCAAGTGATGGAGGTGTGGCTAGCTTGCTGAATCGCCTCCTCGTACTGCTAATCTTCTTCCCGCTAACTCATTTCTCTTTCGACCGGAACTCCTTAATCAGTTAATCCGGAAGTTCCCCAGAGTTCTTCCTTCTAAGAGGGTTGGCGCAAACAAAAGCAGCAGATATTGAAACTAATAGCAAAGAAGGCTAGGCTCCTCGAACCAGATTCTCTCCGATCTTCTACCGTAATTCGCTAATCTCGATGAAAGAGCAGGTAACTACATAAGGCAGCTTTCCCCGCTCTGTCTTGTCTCGATACGAGAAGGGCTGGTGCTAGAATACTCATTACTATTGCAGCTCTCGGGTCTACTCTCCCTTCCACTCCAGCCTTACCTTAAAGGCCTGGTTTCGTCTGGTAAGCGAGCTCTACTATATATAATATAGATACTGCCCTCTGCTGTTAGCGCTTTCGTTTGGTTGTCCTTTACGTTTTGTTCTTTCCATTCAAGCAATCCTGCTTTTTCGAGCTTTATTGGGTCTAGGTCTAGTTGAGACTGAAGTCAATGCCCCTATTGTAAGGAAAATGGCGAGAATCATCTTATAGAAGTAGTGCTCCTGATTGTCGCTACTGCGGGTAAGAAGATTTCTGCCCAGTCTTCCTAGTTGATCCTTTATCAGTCCGGGATGCCAGCCTTTAAAGTAATTGGTTCAGTTCCTCGGCTTCGGCATAAATGCAGTGCCCGTCATTCCCATCAGTACGGGTGAGGGGTCGAGATCCGTTATTAATGAATGTCTCCTCTGGCCGCTTCTTTTGGGGATTGCCCTTCTATCTCCAGGAGATTGCTGCCTTCCTCGTTCAGTGGGGAAGTCTATTCCCTCTCAATCAATGCCCGGGAAGGGAACTATGAGAAAGGCACTTCAAGAATACATACATCTGGAGATAGGCCATTTAGATAGACCGATTCCAATAGCGTCCCGCAAACTACCGGGAAGCCGACTACATAGGTAGGGGGCGTGCTGACATGCTTGACTTTCTCACTCAATTAAGGAGGTCCGCTAGCTGCTTGAGCCATAAAGACTTCTTCATTCAACGGATTTCATTCATTCATTCACTGGCTTTCCTCTCTAAGAAGTCAGGTCGATCCAAAGCCATTGCTTGAAGCGATTTCCTTGACCGAAGTCTGCTACCGAAGCAGGATTGCTTGACACACAAGCATACCAACCCGAGGGAAGGTCAATAAGGATGGTGGTCGATCAAGCTATTCTATTAAGAAGTAGGAATCCGCTTCTCCATGCCCTTCCATTTTCAAGGGGTAGGCCCTTCGCGGCACACAAACAAGATTTTCTTTTGTCACTGGCGCATTCGGTAGCCCCTTCTAGTGCGCGTACTAAGACTAAGGCTACAGCTCACTTCTTCCTCTTTCTTCTCTTATGCAATATCGAGTTAGCGTCTCAAAGAGCTTACTCTGAATGGGAAACTTCTTCTTCCCCAACTAACCCTCTGTGTGCACGTTCCACAAAAGAGAAAGACTTTGTTCATTGAGTGGGCTCTCTGGCTGTTGAAAGAGTAGAGGCTCTTATCTTTCTTTATAGGCGGCATGGCATATAAACGAATGTCGATTGGTCTAATTCGAAGAAATAACATAACTGGTTCGGTATAATAGGTCAACATAGGCAAGATAGGTTAGTCCTAAAGCACTCACTCTGATCCCCGACCAGTTCAGCTTGAATTGGAAGCCTAATAGAAAAAGCCGGTTGGAGGCAGTTTGGAGTACAAAAGAGTTTAAGTACTCACAGGTTCAAATAGTGACTTCGGGACAGAGATAGTGAATCCTTTTTCTTCGGAAAGGAAAGGACTCAGCATCCACAGCTCCGCCCGGCCTTTCCCAACCAGGAGAGCTTGAAGAGGACATATGGCCCAGGATCGAAGAAGCAACAAGGGAGAGATTCCACCGATTAGCCTTACCCGATGACCGTTAGCAGGAGTTGACAGGGGAAAGTACTTAATTACGGAAAGCGGTAAACAAAGCAAACAAGAGATGAACGCGTTACCATAAAACCAATACAGCAGGACGAGAGATTCACCGAAGCCATAAAGAGCAGCTTAACTTTAACTAAGAGATGCTAGTCCCCTATAGAGCTAGCAGCTAGAGGGAAGGCGGATAGGCCATAGACCGCAGGAAAAGCTACCCCAGACACTGAAGACTTATACGGCAGGGCAGGAGTTGAATTAAAGAATCGTACTGCAACTGCTGAAGAGAGATCAGAGCTAGTACTAGAGGAAGCGATAGCCCCACTACTCTTAGTGACTGGCTACTTTACTACGCCATTTTTCGCATCGAAGACATACAAGCGCACTCTCTCTGGGCCATCCGTGGGGCTTCCTCCGCTATGAAGCATAAGGAACTGCCTTCATGCGCTCTTTCTACTGGATTTGGATGAGTACCTTAGCTCTACCCCGAACTGAACTCCCCCCTCACCGAATCAAATATACCTAGCACAAACAGGTCTCATTTCAGCTGGGGCATAGCCCTTATCCTTCAAAAGCTCGGTAAAGACTCTTTTCGCATCGTTGCCGTAGCCTATTTCACACCCGCAGAAAAAGGAAAGATCATATCATAGAATATAGAAAACGGGGTTCCTATCAAAGATGGACCCTGTCGGAAGGTGATGGTCTTCGGTAGCTATAGGGTGAAGGTCTTTCTGCGGGAGCAAGGCGGTTCGTGGTCGCCGCTGATAATCCTTAAGTCGACCCTGAAAATAGGTAAGGATCGGCACGCAACCGATTCACTTTCTTGCATTTCGCTCATTCTTATGTACTCTTCATAGACACCATTGGACCGGTCGGGGACACTATCGTCTCCCCTCCCCCCTCGTGCAGTTTGAGTCTATTTGTTCAAGCTCAAGTTCTTCTGTTCAAATAATATATTATTATTTGGAGTTTGAGCTTCTGACCCCTATTCATTATCACTAACTTGGGCTTAGCTTGAGCTTCTAATTACTTATTGGTCTTTGTCAAGAAGCAAGCTACCTCCCTCAGTCGAAGTCACTCCAGTTATTGCTAGCCCGGGCTTCCATTATGATTACTATACCACGGGTCTTACTTAGTATAATATATAGTATACGAGTGTTGGATGATTTGATGATTATTACCTCCTGGGTCGGGCAAGAACCCTGCTCGCATGATGTGCTCCTTACCCTATTCGCTTCGTTCCCGAAACCACCGAGTTATTTGATCATAGAAAGAGGCCCGTCCTATCATCTGTACGATAAAAGATGAAACAATAATAATTCAGCTGATTCCACCTTGTTGGGCTTTCTTTCTGTTAGGGACTGGACCTCCACTTTGTTCTTCAGAGAGATCCCGTCTTCCTACTGCCGGACAAGACTCTGCATGGGATGAAATTAACTTGTAGTGATCTATGCGCTTATGCGACCGACTCTTTCGCTCTTAGCTTTACCACGTGTAGGCAGGGAGCTTTACAAACCCCGGATAGGGCTTTGCAAAAGTCTTTCTCCAAAAAGAATAGATAGGACTATTTATAATAATGAATGCTCCACCGCGATTACTGAGGGTCAGATCGAAGAAGTTCTTTGTTCGTACTCATGCTAGGTCATCGGCTAGTAAGGACTACTGCTGACGAAGCAAAAAGGTATGCATTTGGTTCCGTCAGCCTTATAACTTGAACAGAGAAAGGTATCGCTTATCAAAGAAGGGGGTTGGACCGCTTTGCTTGGGGCACCCAAACCCAAGACCAACGCTTTCTTAATTGGGATCGCCAGATCCAATGCAATGGTAAAGGTAGTGACTCGGGGTTGATGGGGGATTTGGCCCGAATAATCTAATTCCTTAGATCTTGGTTTCGAAATCGAGGCCATAACAAGGACTTTGTAACAGGAATGCAGCCCTCGGTTAAGCGCGCTTTCCTATTTGTTCTTAGAAATAAAGTTACAGGGCTAGTTTTCCTGCTGGATGATTCTGAATCAACTACTTTGATCAGCCCAACCAGACCCCGGTGTTACCCTTTGCGCATTAGCGAGCCCCTCTCTTAATGGTGTAAATGCCCAATGCAGCTTTTCTCCTAATGGAAATGTCAAATGAACATCTTCGCAGATTCCTCGAGGCTCATCTTTGAAGAAAGTTTCCAGGAACAATGTTGTATGTAACCAGGATCTATAATCAATAGGATACCAACCTACCCCAAAAAAAAGCCAGTACAGTAGCTCTCCTCTATATGGTTCACCTTCGAATTGGAGCTTTTTTTAATGGAAAGGGTTCTTTCGTGCTATCGGAGAGGGGTCGAACCCTTAACTTATTTTATTATGTTGTACATAAATAGAATCTATTTATGTTATGTAATATTAGAAAGAAAAAGGTGGCTGTTCTGTTAATGGGACCAAATGAGTAACTTTTATACTGATTCCTCTTTGAGGGGTTGATTTTGAATGACTTTCTGATTTCGCCCGGATTACCTCCACTCCCTTGATTCGGAGTCAGGAGCCCCTGTTCTTATTCGAAGGTCTTTGCTTACGCCGCGCTTCCCCCTCCTTTGGTCAAGGCTGGCGGAATAACTGACGATTGAAAGGTAAACGGGAGAATGAAATGGGGAGGTTGGAGGGTCTGCCTTACCGGAAATTGAGTATTGGAAGGAAATGAAAGGCTTTTACTAAGACCACCGAGCGAATGAAGAAGAGAAAGGTTTTGTTTGAAGCAGATTTGACTGAAGGGAGAGGAGGCGAAGGTACTACCGAACAATGGTTGTGGGCTGTACGAGGGCTTTCCTGAATGACAAGGGAAATCTCTATCAACTACGGGAAATGAAGAGTGAACGATGGCTTGGATTTCATGATGGCTTAGGCTAAAAGGGAAAGGGCTTTGGTTGGCCATCGCCCTTTGGTTTGGGCTCTTTCAAGACAACTCCTTCCGTTCGAGACTAGTTGCTGCCAGAGACCGTGGATTTAACTACTCCTCCCTCACCAGCAGGGACCCTTCTTCTGATTAGGCGCCGATACGGATTCATTCCAGTAGGGATTGCTCCTTTACTTTAGGTTTAGGTATCGATGAGGTATTTCCTGTAATTGCAGGGGCTCGATAGCGAAGAAGGAAAATGAGCCCTAGAATCTATCTCATGAAGCTCCGAGACCAGTTCCTCTAGGGAGCAATTACTTTTTAACTACAATATTACTACGAAACGAGACGGAGGGATTAGACACTGACGCCTACTGACCGGGTCGGGCACGAAGGAGGAAAGGAGACTATACCACAGCTTGAGACTGGAAGGAGCCTCCGGCTTCGGTTGACGACCCAGGATAAAATAGAGTGAAGGGAGTTCATAGAATCTCCTGAGTCTGAGGCGTCTCTAGCCCTTATGTAGTAAGGTCCCTCCACGGAAGTCAACGAGTTTGATGCCCTTTTTTTCGAGCCCTTGAAAAGGTCATGTTTAAATAGTTCCAAGTCCGCGGGTCCAAGGGTGAGTAGCTGGAATCATATAAGGGCTGTAGGAACGGTTCACCCATAAAGGGAAAATGAATGTCAGAGAAGATGTTGGCCCTATCAGAGAAAAAAGCCCCTCTCTTCTTACCCAGTGTTCGAGTGCCGGTTTAGTCAAACCAAGGAAAGAGAACCTCGAAGCCTTTCTCTCGGAGATCGGTCATACTGTCTAGCTTGATGCTGTCCTTTTACCAGCCCCTTTATTCTGAAAAGGAGGATTTTCTTTATGATGCTGATTCAATGGTTTGTGGGTGGTCTTGGTACCTCATTGAGCTGTGGTCAGTTCGCTTTAGCCAACCTGCTAGCTAGTCAAGAGTATTTGATGACTTTGATTTCGCCTCGCATCCGCCATATCGATAGGAAGCGGGGCGAGGGTCTTTCATTCGAGAAAAAGGGATGTTCAGGGCCGGGCCTTTCGCAGCTTTCTAAAGGAGATAATTGAAGAAAGTTCTAGCCCGAGAGAAAAGAAAGATCAGATTTGCGTTGATTTTTCCAACAAAACTAAGTACTTTTTGGTCTTTATCATTCAGAAGACTCAGTCCCACACTCTGACTTCAATGATGGGAACAACCTCCGCACTCCGGCGCTCCAACGAACAACAGTTCTCCGCCTTACTATACTATATATTTATCATAGAATAGGCGGCGAAAGCGCCACAACATATATATATCTTGTTCCGTGCTATTGAGAGATAGGGGACAAAACGCCCTTAGACCTATACCGGCGGGGAGCAGCGGATACACTTCAGAGATAGGAAAAAGGTTCACAAAAATGAAGAATCAAAGCATGTAGTTGGGAATGGAATGCTACTGAGGTCAAATCCAGAGTGAAAAAGGCGATGGCGCTTGCCGTAGAAAGAGATTAGACCGGTTTGGTACTCCTACTACCTATGATAAAAAGTTTTCAAGACAAATCCGTGAGTCTAGTCATGCTGCTTCAAAAGAATCCTCTGGGTCTTTTCTTCCTATCTGGTTCTCTGGAACCGGTGAAATCCTATGTTCATAAGCACACTTAGCCTTTCAATAATATCCAACCATTTAAAGAAAGTTTTAGACATAATTAACTACACTTACTAGTCGTTGGGCTTTTGCACCAGGCTACTTAAGGAGTCATTATGAATACTCATGTAACATTTGACTCGCCCTATTGCGTAGCTATAACACTACACAGGGGGGGGGCGTCCAAGATGCTAACTTTGGAATCTTAGTCACTGAGGTTAAGGGTTAACCTAACCAAAAGGAACTAAGACGACGTAAACATAATCATAGATCACTGCTGATTATGTCGCGTCTAGACACAGCTAAACAACACTCCATTCGGAGGCGCTCAGCGTGTGCGGGAGAGCAATCTCCCCACCCTCACTCACTCAGTATCACTGAAATACTGAATGGTGCCTAAAAGTAAAAAAGGGACAAGGAACGAGTAGAAAAACAATTCGAATTGGAAGGAAGGATTCAATCCATCGTAGAAAACTCCAGTGCGCGGATGCATAGCGTCGTAGCATTCTTGGAGACGGGTGAGAGTCGGAATGAGCTTAGTCAAGACTGACTCCTATTCATATTCTTCCTACTTGCTTTCCTATTCCAGATGGCTTTACTTACAGCGGGTGTGCTGACTTGACCCGAGGAGATCCGATTGCTTGTGCTTATGTACCAGTTCCTATTGCTTGCTTTACTATTCTGATTCCGATTTCTATTGGCAGCTGGAAAAGAAAAGCCTTTCGTTATCTTAAATCGACTAGTAACGCGATGTCTTCCCATAAAAAACAACGTCCGACCCCGGGTCATAACAAGCAGTTTTCGGCAACGGAATCGGCCAATGCCAAGACACTTTTCATTTGACGCGGATCCGGTTTTGCACCTTTTGTGATTTCGATAGGCATCGCACCCTCACCTCAGGATCAGAGGGCTTGTTTGAGCGCTGCGCTAGGGGCACCACAGAACGGAGAGTGTACGAGCGCCCCTTTGCTTTGTTTGAGCGTTTTTTTTCTTTGTTCGCTTCGCAAGTGACGGTTGTGCTCCTCTTCCTTCGCTGCTTTCGTACACCAGGGGGATAGAAGATAAGGTAGGCTAAGCCGGAAAGAGAGAGCAGTTGGTTCTATAATTGAAATAATGGAAATGCTCTGTCGTAGAGCTTCGCTAGCAGTGTCGAGCTTTGCTCGCGATTCGACTGGAACTAAAGACCTGAATGAAAGTTCAGAGCTCTCGCGCTGCTATCTAAAGAATGAATAAACCGCTACTGAACAAGAGCGAGTGAAGTGAGTAAGCCCCTTTAGAGAAGAGATAGGGGCGAGCCAAAGAGAAGTTGTAGCAACGAGCTACTAATACTAAGGAGTGACTGTGTTGAAGCTTCAAACGTAGGGCTCGCGACGACTTCGAGCGAACCCAACCCATTTGAGGTGACTGCTGCTGCTTTCGATGCCGAAGACACAACAGTCGGTACTGCTAGGGACTCCTTTTTGGCACCGGGATAGGGTGGCGCAAAGCGAGTTCGATCCCTCCCTATATAATTATTATACGTAATTATAAGAAAGGGGAAACGAATCTCCTCAGATTACACAGAAAACCTGATTCACCTATAAAAATCAAAGATAAATCTTTAGAATTCCTAATTAAGGGGACAGAGTGAGGTTCGACGTAGTTGACTGCACACCAACCGCTGTTTCGCTAGCTTCTCATTTCGACGAGAGACCCGCGGAAAGTCGTCACGGCCTCAGAAGGTTCAGCCGAGGGATTGGAGGGGGGGGCCAGCCAGGTTCAGTGTCAGTAGGACTAGCCTTTCTTTCCTTATTTACAGAGAAATTTAATTTGCTCATTTTCAACTAGATCAACGATTGGAAGATCGGATATGCCCCATCGCCTTAGTCGACTTGTTCCTGAGATGAGAAAGCTTGACTCGCTTATCAGAGCTTGGAAACAGACTACGCACTTAGAAGCCCTACTCCATTGTGGTTGCTTGCCTTCATAACAGTAGGTTCGGTCAGCAGAGGGCTCTCCGGAGAGAGACTGATGTTGCAAATCAAAGATCTCGTACTACTTGATATAGGGATACCTGGAGATTCTTTTTTTCTTTTTTATTTGAATAGAAAAAAGAAGAAAAAGGGAGAGGAAAAGGAATGAAAGAACAATCCTTTCCTTTTTTAGATTATAGTTAAAGAAATCCGAGGCCGATTCGGTTCTTAATTGAAAAATTATGCGGAGTCCATGAGAATTGATATATCATACCAGAAATCCAATGGGTTAACCAACCGGGGAAAGGCTCAAGAATAAAAGGAAAAGCGCCAACATTTGTTCCTTTGTTTCATTAAGGACTTGCGATAGGGGTTGCCCCCGGATTTTACTGAGTAATAATAAGAAGACTAGTGTGCTAAAATGAAACACACAGAAACAGAAAGTGTTCTGAACGTCCTTCAGAATACAAAGGATAAGAAGAACGTTCATAATAATCTGAAATAGGAGAGGATTTGCGCCTTCGGCGTGGTGGCGCAAAACCAAAAATAGAAGGCGCGGCGCATCCCCCTGCCATGGGCAGTAGTCGTTTTAATGTAACACCAGTATCCATCGGATCATAAGACCCATGGAGTAATAAAAGAAGGAGACTGAAAAGCAATAAAAAGAAGATGCTTTTATTTTTTGATAAAAAGAAGAAGATATCGAGTAAGATTATCTGAATTAGAAGGGAAAGTGCCAAGTCTTGCATTTTTGGATGAAAAAAGTATCGCCCGACTAGCAGGGCTAGAAAAGCGATATCATAAGGAAGAAAAGGGAGAAATGCAAGACCTAGGATTAATAAAGACAACATGACTGCTTCTGGTGATTCTCTACAAATCACCAGAGTCGCCACATTGCTTAAAGAAAAGGAGAGTCTGTGGACTTGGATCTACCAAATGATAAGAATGCCTCTGAGATTCAATCATAAACGACTTCTTCTCCAGTTGAGGCATTTGAGAAAAAATAAATTCTTCCAGAAAGAGACTCCTTCCTGTACGAGGAGTGAACAACTATAGTTCTCTATAGAGAACTATTACCAAAGCATGGGAAAGATGCACAAACAAAAGAAGAAATGAAAGTCCTACAACTTACTACATCCCTCCCAAAAGATTGACGTAGACAGCCATGGCCTGTATGTAGCATTCACCCGTTGGCCCATGGAAATAAAGATCCCTTACCTTAGGGCATCTAAAACAATAGGTAAGTTGTCGGTATCTCCAATCACTTCCCGGCAAAAGGCCGGTAGCGTCCAATCATTTGGAAGTGGATTTTGTCTAAATGGAAGAAGTTCCGACATACGCGCATAGAGGCAGCTTTGAGCGGAACTCAAAGCATTCTGACATAGGATCTTCGGGGTTTTGCCCCTCCATACGGAATTGGCTAATGCCGATAGAGAATTGAAGAGTGCAATTTTATTCTCACGTCTGTCCATATAGTTCATTTTTGACTGCTCCCCTCTCAAACTGAAGAGAGACTTGTCGGAAATCGCCGGTTGGTTTTTTCCAACCAAGAAAGACATGGGAGAATAGAATGAATCCAATGCATTCTTTTCGATACAGTAGGGTACACTTCTCCCCAATATGAGATAGGTTGCAGCTATAGTCAGAACTCCAACTGGGACAATATAGTTTAAACCATCTTTTTCTCTTTATATCGCGTTATATTAAGGCTTCTACCGCCTCCACTAATACAGTACAACACGAATTTTGGGAGGTTTCTTTTCTTCCTCTCTTAGTATTCATGCCTTTGTCCGGAGGCCTTCTTGCACCAGCTCTTAAATTAAAGAGAAAAGCACTGTTTAGCTTAGTTAGCTTAGATCCTCTTTGAGATGAAATGCGGAAAAGTCCTAATCAAAGGCGAAAGGCGCCATCCAAGCAAAGTGGGAATACCCAGCAAGATCCGACCAACAATCGAGTTCATACCCGGCGTGAGGCTTTAAAGAAGAAAGCCCAGGCTCAAAGGCCCTGTCATATTGTCAAGCCTGAGAAAGCCTAGCCCGCAAGCCTGCTTCACCTTCACTTCCTTCCGTACCTGATTCTTAGTCTGCTCTAAAGGCAGCCAGTGACTCGAGGTCTTCTGGAGTGACTCTCGGGTAATTTCAATGGTTCAGCTCTGGTTCAAATGGTATCCGGGGTATATCTGTTATCTGTTGTTCACGAATCCGTTTCAGGTTTTCAGGCATACCCGGTCTTTTCTCTTTCAGTTGCTGCTCCGGGGAAAGGACGTAAGCAGCAGCACCTCTCCCTTTCATACGAAACTTGTCATTTTTCCCTGACCTAGAAGCTCCTAGAAATAGGAAGAAGATCTATCCAGTTAGATAGAAAGCAAGATTAGACATAAATAGATTGATTCTAGACTATTTAAGATAGATGGTTGGCTAAGCGTTGGATTTTCATCCTTCCCCCTTCTTTCTTCAACGGAAACTCTTACTTCTAAAAATAAAAAGCGGCTTCGACTTAAACAACCTGTCCAATACGCCAGGAATGACCACGGAATTTAGAACATGGTGGTCGGAGGAATAAAAACCTTGCTTTCAAGCCAATCGAAGCCATCTCACCTGGAGATGTAAAAAGGAGAATCCCGACCGAAAAATCCCAGAAAGGAAAGAGCAAGACCAAGGAATCCGTCCCAGAGCCCTCGTCGAGTCAACTTTATCCTCCCAAGAAAAGAAACCCAAGAAAGGTATCTCCTTTTCGGTCTTTCGTTGTTTAACTCCCGCGGCCAAAAAATGAGTTGTTTTTCTATTTTGTAGACAAAAGTGCTAAACCCCCTACCCCTAAGTCCGCAATGTCTTCAGTTAGGAGAACCCGAGCTACCTCGAAGCGCACAGCTGCAGAAACTGCCTCTGCTTTGATTAAGAATAAAAAAAAGGAAAGACGAAGGCAAACCCACTGACGAAGCGTCTGAGCCTCTGGAGGTAAGTGAGGGAGAAAGTGAGCTGGCTGAAGCCAGAGCCTACAAAAGGATCCATTATTGGAGTGCTGCGCTTCTCAGGGCCCTCTGTCCTCGGCCCCGCCGGGGCGATCCAGTCACCCGGAGTTCGACGTTCGATCCATTAGGTAGTTCGCATCAGTTCTCGGACCGGTCTAGCACTCAACCCATTTTTTTCTATAGCGGATTTTGCTTTGTGACGCCCGAACCCGAAGCGAAGGTGCAAAAGGAAATGAACGCATTATCCTTTAATTGCTCGTCACTAATCCGTTTCTAGTGATTCCACGTTCATAGTTCTTTCCATTTTGCCGGTCGGGAAGAAAGATCCAGAAAGATTCTCTCTTGCTTTATAGGTCACGGCCGAGAACGGAGAAATAGAGGAAGCAAAAAAGCCGGTTCATGCGTACCAACGGAAGAGTTTGATTGAAAGTCAGGTGTCAATTGCTTCCTGCCTTCGAGTGAGATGTAGCTAGGATATGATACCTATGCCTTAGTCTGAGACTTTTTGAGGTGCTATTGATGCCAAAGTTCAAAATAGCTCTGCATCTGTCCATCGTGCTCCAGCTCCGTCCTTTGCAGTGGTAGAACCTGGTCAACCCATTCCTACTACCTCGTAGCCTTCTGTGGACCTTTATTTTTTTATGATATTTCTGGTTATAAATAAGTTCAGTCACTGAATTCGCAGGCACTCCATCTGATGGATGCCCTTACTCTCATTCTAAAAAAAGGCAATGTCCCACTAAAGGTACGGGGGGTGGCGATAGACCTCGAGACACATTCCCTCCCTCAAACACAAAGACAGAAAAAGAAAGGCTTGCTGCGGAAAAATGAAACCTTCGACCACTTCGAAAACGGACGGAGAGCATTCACATAAAGAAAAAAGGGGGTGCCTTTAGGTTAGGGGCCAGTTAGACCAGCATGACCTCAAGTGATTGAACAAGGTCAGGACGACCCTCAACGAAGAAAGATAAAGAAGCAATTCCGCCTTCAAGGGGCCATTACACGATGCAAGAGAAAATGAGAAAGCAATGCCCCGACCTGAAAATAATTTCCCCTGACTTCGACCAATGACCCATGGTTCGACACCCGAACACTCCTCGATCTCCTTCAACGGGCTGAAATCACTCAAGGCACTGGCCCCTTAGCCGAATCAAAGACACTGGATTTATCCACTTGGAACATCATAGACTGGCTCCACGACACCGGCAGACGGAAAGAAAATGAAGTTCGAAAGATAGATCTGCTCATCGAAACCCAACCTACCGAAGGTTTTGACCTGGAATGGAAGGAGAAAAGCAAAAGACTAGTCCACGAAGAATAGCCCTAGTTAGGATCTCTGTCCCCTTCTTAAACTATGGCATGCCTCCTCTTCCTCCTAGCTAGATTCTCTGCATCCTGGCTTTCCGCTCCTACGCTTCCGGATCCTCCTACTTCTTGTGCCTACGCTACAGCTCATGCCAAAGAAGGACCTACTGAGGGACCAAGCACTAAAGGCAAAAGGATGCTTATCTGGATTAGCCTACTTCTTCTATGTTACGTCCTTCCCCTTTCTTTTGTTGTATTCAGTGGGTCAGGGAGCCCGTGCTTTTTCTTACTGGGAAAGACGTCGCTAGCCTAAGGCAGGCTTCGCTATCCTCCCGAAGCTGGCATTTTCCAATGGTTTTTGCCCACTCACTTATATGGGTACAGGGGGCTTGACTATATTTTACTTTATTTAATTAAGTTTAGCTGGAGTTAGAGTGGGTCGATCTAGCCGCCCTAATTGATTGACCCGGTTGAAGATCACATTACTAAATCCGAATGATGATTTCATAATCGGTGTGAAATGGAAGATTTTCAGAAGTCAGATAGACCGTTGGAAGGGCTTCAGCCATTGGCAGGTGCTCACGTCTACTATGGCTCTTGGCCTGGTAAGGGCCTAAACGACTTTCCAGGAATCTCTTTTCATAACAGACTGAGGCCGAGTCAAGTCAGAATGAGAAGAAGAAGGCAGTCGACCACAAGCCGACCATTACCATTATAGGGACCAAAACAAAAGGAATGAATTTGATTCATCTCTAGGTGACCACCTTAGTCACTCATAGATCAGCAAATCCGCACTTTTCTTCTTTTGCTTTATGCCTTTCCTTTGGCACCCTTAGTAGAAAAAAAGAGAGAAAGAGAGCTATTTTACGCTGAGCAAGGCTGGTGATGTGCCACTGTATGGAGGGCTCAGAGAGAGTAGAAGTGCTTTCCTTCACGCTGAGTGTGAACTTACGATTTCAGGTTAGACCAGGAAGATTGCTTATGACATCAATCAGCTAGGTCCGTCTGTCGAATCGTTTTTCAATGCATGCGATCTTTCGAGTAGGAGTAGAGTGAAGGGTCTCGCTTTCCAGTTTCTCGGCTGGGAATATGCCGGCAGGTTCAGAATCGGACCCTCGCACCGAGATAAAACCATCGCTTTTTTAAAAAGACAGAGACAAAGCAAAAAAATGAGTCATTTGCGAGCTGGGAGGAAAAGGAACTTGCTTCCAAAGATAGGGGGCGCAAGGAAAAAGTGGTTTCATCAGGATCCGGTCCCTTCCACCGATGGTGGAGTAAGCTTCCTCTGTCCTCTCTCTTCCAGTCGATCTGGAACTTGTGCTTCCCTCTTAGTTCGAAAGCAAGCTACTGCTTTCCTCACCACTGAATACTCCGAACTGGTCCCCGCAAAGCCTGGGCTTCTTCCCTCTTTTTATTGATACCACTTTTTTAATGAATCCCCCACTTCTGACGCTATCCTTCTTCTCTTGTGCTGGCCAGCCTTCTGAAGCTCTTTTTGACGTCTGACATTGCCTGCTGTGAAAGATCAATAAATGGCTTGACAGGACTCACTCGGGCAAGTAAGCGAGCCAAGGTTTAAGACAGTTCGGGAGTCAATCCAGTAAGGTAGGAAAAGTTTCGGTTATGAGTTATGAAAGAACCTAGCCTGTTTAGCGAGATGCTAGATTTTTTTAGGATACCCCATGAAAGAGTTCACTCAACAACAGCAAGAAGAGTGACGGTTCGTAGCTACAGTAGAGTGAGACCGGTTTGATAGGCAATCGGAAGACGTGCTATTTTACGTGATTGAATCCGCTGCAATCGATACACATTCTGTAATCTTTCTGTCTGTCAATCAACTTGCAAAACTCCCGTCAAATTAGTTTAAAAAGGGGCTATCGTAAGCTTTTCTTTCCTTTCGGGCACTTCTGTCTACGGACCCTTTCTTCTCTTATATTTATGCAATTTGCTATTCTGTGAACCTTTCTTCCAAAACAGAAAGGCAAACTTCACACTGGCCAATTTCACACCTTCCG